AAAAAAAGTACAACCTGAACAATGAATTAATAAGTCGAACAAAAGCTCTAGAAAAAGAAAAGGGATTTCTTGCTCTAGATATGCTCGAAAAAAGGACCAGATTATGCAATGATGAAAACGAACAAAAATACTTGCCCAAAACGTATGACCCCTTTTTGAGGGGACCATATCGTGGAACAATAAAAAAATTCTATTCACATATGATCATGAATGATTTAATCACTTCTACAGATACGGAGGATTCCATAGAAATCAATTGGATAAATAAGATTTATGGGCTACTTCCTAATAATTCTAATTATTCCAGAAAATTTGAACATCAAAAGAATCCGCCTGATAGGGAATCATTACTGAATTATATTGGTAATTCCTTAACCTCAATCAAAGAATTTCCTTTTGAGCCTGCACCCATTTTGCATTTTAAAAAATATTCTTTATTGAGAGAGCAAACAAGAATTGATTTAGAAAATCAAACAAAAGCTTTAAAATGGGTATTCGATGTAATTACAACTGATCCAAACGATCAAACAATAATTAGAAAAAAATCTATTGGAATAGAAGAAATCCGTAAAAGGGTTCCCCGGTGGTCATACAAATTAACTGATGATTTGGAAGAACAGGAGGAAGAAAATGAGGAAGAATCTAAGGAAGATCATGAAATTCTTTCAAGAAAAGCCAAACGCGTAGTAATTTATACTGATAACAATCAGAATACCAACCCTATTACAACTACAAATAATACTAATAATAGTGATCAAGCAGAAGAGGTGGCTTTGATACGTTACTCGCAACAATCGGATTTTCGTCGGGATATAATCAAAGGATCCATGCGTGCTCAAAGACGTAAAACGGTTATTTGGGAAATGTTTCAAGCAAATGCGCATTCTCCGCTTTTTTTGGATCGAATAGACAAAACATTTTTTTTTTCTTCTTTTTATATCTCTGAAATGATGAATCTCATTTTTAGGAATTCGTTGGGGAGAGAACCAGAATTGAAAATTTCACATTTTGATTTTGAGGAGGAAGAGACAAGGGAAAAAGAGAAAAAAAACGAAGAAAAAAAAGAGGAAAATGAACGTATAGTAATATCAGAAACTTGGGATAGCATTATATTTGCTCAAGCAATAAGAGGTTTGATGTTAGTAACCCAATCTTTTCTTAGAAAATACATTGTATTGCCTTCATTGATAATTGCTAAAAATATTGGCCGTATGTTATTATTCCAATTCCCCGAATGGTATGAGGATTTGAAGGAGTGGAATAGAGAAATGCATGTTAAATGCACTTATAATGGTGTTCAATTATCAGAAACAGAATTTCCCAAAGATTGGTTAACAGACGGTATTCAGATAAAGATTCTATTTCCTTTCTGTTTGAAACCTTGGCGAAGATCTAAAATACGATCTCATCCTAGGGATCAAATAAAAAAAAAAGGAAAAAAAGACAATTTTTGTTTTTTAACAGTTTGGGGAATGGAAGCGGAATTCCCTTTTGGGAATCCCCGAAAACGACCTTCCTTTTTTGAACCCATTTATAAAGAACTCCAAAAAAAAGTTAGAAAAGTTAAAAAAGATTTATTTCTACTTCTAAAAGTTTCAAAAGAAAAAACAAGATGGATCATTAAAATACTTCTAGTTCTAAAACGAATAATGAAGGAAATTCAAAAAGTAAACCCAATATTCTTATTTGAATTGAGCAGGGTGAAAGTATATGAAACGGCTGAAAATGGAAAAGATTCAGAAATAAATAATAAGATTATTCACAAATCAACCATTCAAATCCAATCCATGAATTGGACAAATTATTCACTCATAGAAAAAAAGATGAAAGATCTTTCTGATAGAACAATCACAATCAGGAATCAAATAGAACGAATCACAAAAGACAAGAAAAAAATAATTCTAACTTGTGATGATAAAAGATCGAAATCACAGAAACATATTTGGCAGATATTCCAAAGAATAAATATACGATTAATACGTAAATCACATTATTTTATGAAATCTCTGATTGAAAATATATATATAGATATCTTGCTATGTATGATTACCATTCACAGGATCTATTTCCAACTTTTCTTTGAATCAACAAAAAAAATAATCAATAAATCCGTTTACAACGATCAAACAAATCAGGAAGGAATTGATGAAAGAGATCAAAATACAATGAACTTTTTTTCCACTATAAAAAAGTCCTTTTCGAATACTAATATTAGTAATAGTACAAAAATGTATTATGACTTATCCTCCTTGTCCCAAGCATATGTATTTTACAAATTATCACAAACCCAATTACTTAACAAGTATCAATTGAAATCTCTACTTCAATATCAGGGGACTTACCCTTTTATTAAGGATAAAATCAAGGATTATTGTATGACACGAGGAATATTTGATTACAATTCAAGACATAAGAAAATTCATAAGTCTGGAATGATTGAATGGAAAAACTGGTTAAAGGGGCATTATCAATACAATTTATCTCAAACCAAATGGTCGCGGTTAGTACCACAAAAATGGCGAAATAGAATCAATCAACGTTATAGGATTCAAAATAAGGACTCAATTAAAGCGGATTCATATAAAAAAGAAAAAAACCAATTAATTCATTACGTGAAACAAAATTACTATGCAGCGGATTCATTGACAAATCAAAAAGAAAAATGGAAAAAACACTACAGATATAATCTTTTATCACATAAATATATGAACTATGGGGATAAGGGGGATTCTTATATTTATGGGTCAAGATTACAAGTAAATGGGGTTCACAAAATTCCATATAATTTCAATAAACCAAAATCCGAATCATTTTATGTATTGGTAAGTACAGCTATTAGTGATTATCTAGAAGAAGGATATATTATTGATATGCATAAAAATCTAGATAGAAAATATTTTGATTGTCAAATTCTCCACTTTTGTCTTAGAAAAAATATCGATATTGAGACCTGGACCAATACACATATCGGTACCAAAATTGATAAAAATACTAAGACTGAAAAAAAAATCAACAACAAATTGAAAAAAAAAAATATTTTTTCTCTTATGATTCATCAAGAAATCAACCCATCCAATCAAAAAAGTATTTTTTTAAATTGGATGGGAATGAATCAAGAAAGAGTTTATCATACCATATCAAATCTAGAATCTTGGTTCTTCCCAGAATTTGTCTTACTTTTTGATGCATATAAGATTAAACCATGGATTATACCAATCAAATTACTTCTTTTTGACTTTTATTTTTATAAAAATAAAAGTCAAAATAAAAACATCAATATAAATGGAAAAAATAATCTTCAGATGATATCTCATCAAAAAAAATATCTTAAATTAGAAAATTCCAACCAACAAAAAAATGAGCAACAGGACCAAGTAAATCTTGTATCAGATCTACGAAAAGAAAACAAAAAAAAAGATATTGAAGAGAATTATGCGAGATCAGATATTACCATTAAAAAGGGTAAGAAGAAAAAACAATCCAAGAAAAACAAGGAAGCAGAACTAGATTTCTTCCTGAAAAAATATTTCCTTTTTCAATTAAGATGGGATGACTCCTTGAACCAAAGAATGATCAATAATATCAAGGTATATTGTCTCTTACTTAGACTGATAAATCCAAAAGAAATTGCTATATCCTCGATTCAAAGAGGAGAGATGCATCTGGATGTAATGCTAATTCAGAAAGATCTAGCTCTTACAGAATTGATAAAAAAGGGAATATTAATTATCGAACCAATTCGTCTATCTATAAAAAGGGATGGAAAATTGATTATATATCAAACTATAAGTATTTCATTGGTCGAGAACAATAAACACCAAACTAATAGAAAATGCATAAAAAAAAGATATATTGATAAGAGGAATTTGGATAAACCCATTGTACGATATGGGAATATGCTTGTGAATGGGGACACAAATTATTATGATTTCCTTGTTCCCGAAAATATTCTATCTCCTAGACGTCGCAGAGAATTGAGAATGTTAATTTGTTTCAATTCCCATAATTGGAATGTTACGGATAGAAATAGAAATCCATTATTTTGCAATGAAAATAACATAAGAAACTCTGGAAAATTTTTGGATGAGGACAAGCATCTTAATACGGATACAAATAAATTCATTAAATGCAAATTTGTTCTTTGGCCCAATTACCGATTAGAAGATTTAGCTTGTATGAATCGCTATTGGTTTGATACCAATAATGGCAGTCGTTTCAGTATGTCAAGGATACATATGTATCCACGATTTAGAATTATTTAATTTAATAGTATATTTCCTATATCATATATATATCTATATTCCGTGACATTTTCGGTATATGAAAGCCGAAAGATGTATGCATATGCTATGTTATATTTTGGTAAATGATACAGATTGAATGGTGTATCCATTCAATTGGATATAGGAATAAATAAATTAGGGGAATCCTTTTAGATAGAAATAAATTCTTTTCTTTCGTTAATGCGGAAACATATTATCCCTTTCTATCCAAATCAAATTGAAAATTTGATTTGGATAAAATAAAGAAGTAGTATATGAATAAATCCAAATTTTTGTGTGTACTAGATGTGTGTACTAGATTAAAATAACCGGCATAATTCTTTTTTTTTTTTTTTTTCCTGATCGGAAAAATCCATGAAAAAGAAAGAAAAAGGATAGAAAAATTTTTTATGGTCAAAAATTCATTCATTTCCATTATTCCACAAGAAGAAAAAGAAGAAAACAAGGGTTCTGTTGAATTTCAAGTATTCAGTTTCACCAATAAGATACGGAGACTTACTTCACATTTGGAATTGCACAAAAAAGATTTTTTATCACAAAGAGGTCTACGAAAAATTCTAGGAAAACGTCAACGGTTGCTGGCTTATTTGTCAAAGAAAAATAGAGTACGTTATAAGAAATTAATTGGTCAGTTGGATATTCGAGAGCCGAAAACTCGTTAATTTAATCGTTTGAATTTTTTTTAGTAGTATTCAATTTTTCGTTTTGATGAGTCTCGTTTTGAGGAATTCATGGAATAATGAATTAAGGAAGAAAAGATATGGCAGTACCGGTTACAAGAAAAGATCTCATGATAGTCAATATGGGGCCTCACCACCCATCAATGCATGGTGTTCTCCGACTAATCGTTACTCTCGATGGTGAAGATGTTATTGACTGTGAGCCCATATTGGGCTATTTACACAGAGGAATGGAAAAGATAGCGGAAAATCGAACAATTATACAATATCTACCTTATGTAACACGATGGGATTATTTAGCTACTATGTTCACAGAGGCAATAACCGTAAATGCGCCAGAACAATTGGAAAATGTTCAAGTACCTCAAAGAGCTAGCTATATCAGAGTAATTATGCTGGAATTGAGCCGTATAGCTTCTCATTTGTTATGGCTTGGACCTTTTATGGCGGATATCGGTGCACAGACTCCCTTTTTCTATATTTTCAGAGAAAGGGAATTGATATATGATCTATTCGAAGCCGCCACAGGTATGCGAATGATGCATAATTATTTCCGTATTGGAGGAGTAGCTGCTGATCTACCTTATGGATGGATAGATAAATGTTTGGATTTCTGCGATTATTCTTTAACAGGAGTTGTTGAATATCAAAAACTTATTACGTGGAATCCCATTTTTTTGGAACGAGTTGAAGGAGTGGGCATTATTGGTGGAGAAGAAGCTGTAAATTGGGGTTTATCAGGACCGATGTTACGAGCTTCTGGAATCCAATGGGATCTTCGTAAAGTTGATCATTATGAGTGTTACAATGAATTCGATTGGGAAGTCCAATGGCAAAAAGAAGGAGATTCATTAGCTCGTTATTTAGTACGAATCGGTGAAATGAAGGAATCCATAAAAATTATTCAACAAGCTCTAGAAGGAATTCCTGGAGGACCTTATGAAAATTTAGAAGTACGACGCTTTGATAGAGCAAAGAATTCCGAATGGAATGATTTTGAATATAGATTTATTAGTAAAAAACCTTCACCCAATTTAGAATTGTCGAAACAAGAACTTTATGTGAGAGTGGAAGCCCCAAAAGGAGAATTGGGAATTTATTTGATAGGAGATAATAGTGTTTTCCCCTGGAGATGGAAAATTCGTCCACCTGGTTTTATCAATTTGCAAATTCTTCCTCAGCTAGTTAAAAGAATGAAATTGGCTGATATCATGACGATATTGGGTAGTATAGATATTATTATGGGAGAAGTTGATCGTTGAAATGATAATTGATACGACAGAAGTACAAACTATCAATTCTTTTTATACATCGGAATTTTTAAAAGAAGTGTATGGACTAATATGGATTGTACCCATTTTGACCCTTATATTGGGAATAACAATGGGGGTACTAGTAATTGTGTGGTTAGAAAGAGAAATATCTGCAGCGATACAACAACGTATTGGGCCTGAATATGCTGGCCCGTTGGGAATTCTTCAAGCTATAGCGGATGGGACTAAACTACTTTTTAAAGAGGACCTCCTCCCATCTCGAGGAGATATTCGTTTGTTTAGTGTGGGACCGTCTATAGCGGTTATATCAATTCTACTAAGTTATTTAGTAATTCCTTTTGGGTATCGTCTTGTTTTAGCCGATCTCAGTATAGGTGTTTTTTTATGGATCGCCATTTCTAGTATTGCTCCTATTGGGCTTCTTATGTCAGGATATGGATCGAATAATAAATATTCCTTTTTAGGTGGTCTACGAGCTGCTGCTCAATCTATTAGTTATGAAATACCATTAACTCTATGTGTGTTATCAATATCTCTACGTGTGATTCGTTGGAATATGAACTTTGAACCTCTCTTCTAGAAATAAAAGAAAAAAGAAAGAGGTTCAATGTATTGAATAGATGTTTTCATTTTTTTTATTCAGCATTCGGGTTGATGAGTTAAACCAGATAGTTATATGAGTGAAACTAAACAGCTTCCAAATTTGTAGTAAGAAGAAACAATCTCATTCCCTATGTACAAGAATAAAGTTGAAGTAAAAATAAGCAGTGTAAACTGCTTACCCCAAGATTAAGATTTTTTGATTAGTCATCATATCTTGAAGCGGGCGCAAACAAAAGATCAACTGTATGGAGTTTCTACTACTGTCTCATATGTATTACTATACCGGGGATCAATCAAAAGTCAGTGGACGGTTAGGAACACCAAGGTACACAAAGGATTAGTAATGGAGATAATGTAAGGTATCAAAAAAGAGGTATTTATTCATAAAACGAATCATAATAAGGACTTGAAATTGGTAGAAATGATCAAGTAGTACTTCCCTACGATTCCGATCTAGAGTATGCTCCTATTCACTGGTTAAAGAAATGACTATCAAGAACGAATTAATTCTTTATTTTATTTTTGAGTATCCTCCTCTGAGACAGAAGAACAGGAAAAAAGAAATGGAATGTAGTAATTGAATGAATAATAAAAAAAGGGGATCCTTATTTATTCTTTTCTCTATCCATATTCATACATATTGAATTCTTATCACGATTCATGAACTAATGACTAATTCTTTTTATTTTGTATTGATTGATATAAGGAGTATTTTATTGAAATATTAAGTTATTACCGAACAAAGAGAAATTTTTATTGTAAAGGATGAGATCAATTCGGAAGCACTTTTTTTCTTATTCTAGCAGACAGAATTCCATTGGTCTAATTTGGGACTTTCCGATGTATCTTTATTCTATCCATCCAAAGATGGTGATAATACCGAACCCATCCTTACATTTTTTTTGTGGCCATCGAGGAGCCGTATGAAGCTGAGGTCTCACGTACGGTTTTGAAATAGCGATGGGAACAGTGATGTTATTATCGACTATGATTATCTAACAGTTCAAGTACAGTTGATATAGTTGAAGCACAGTCAAAATATGGTTTTTGGGGGTGGAATCTGTGGCGTCAGCCTATAGGATTTATTGTTTTTCTAATTTCTTCTCTAGCCGAATGTGAGAGATTGCCCTTTGATTTACCAGAAGCGGAGGAGGAATTAGTAGCAGGTTATCAAACCGAGTATTCGGGTATCAAATACGGTTTATTTTATCTTGCTTCTTACCTAAATTTATTAGTTTCTTCATTATTTGTAACAGTTCTTTACTTAGGTGGGTGGAATTTACCTATTCCGTATATACCCATTTCTGAGCTTTTCGGAATAAAAAAAATCGCCAGCATTTTTGGAATGACAATGGGTATCCTTATTACATTAACTAAAGCTTATTTGTTTCTCTTCATTTCTATCACAACAAGATGGACTTTACCTAGAATGAGAATGGACCAGTTATTAAATCTTGGATGGAAATTTCTTTTACCTATTTCTCTAGGTAATCTGTTATTAACAACTTCTTCCCAACTTCTTTCATTATAAATAAGAGAATACGATAACACTATTTTAGATTCATAATCTCTATCAAACAAGAGAAAGAAACGTCAAATTTTTCATGTATATCTACAATATGTTCCCTATGGTAATTGGGTCCATGAATTATGGTCAACAAACAATACGAGCTGCAAGGTACATTGGTCAAAGTTTCATAATTACCTTATCCCACACAAATCGTTTACCTGTAACTATTCAATATCCTTATGAAAAATCGATCACATCAGAGCGTTTCCGGGGTAGAATCCACTTTGAATTTGATAAATGTATTGCTTGTGAAGTATGTGTTCGTGTATGCCCGATAGATCTACCCGTTGTTGATTGGAGATTTGAAAGAGATATTAAAAAGAAACAATTACTTAATTATAGTATAGATTTCGGGGTTTGTATATTTTGTGGTAACTGTGTCGAGTATTGTCCAACAAATTGTTTATCAATGACTGAAGAATATGAACTTTCTACTTATGATCGTCACGAATTGAATTATAATCAAATTGCTTTGGGTCGATTACCAATCTCAATAATTGGAGATTATACAATTCAAACAGTTATGAATTCGACTCAAATAAAAATAGACAAAGATAAACCCTTTGATTCAAGAACAATTACCGATTACTAAGATTTTGTTTTGATATAAAGGATCCAAGCTTTTTATTTTGGGTAGTCAGTAACTACAAATAAAAACTAATGATTGTTGAGAATCACTCTTTGATTTAAACTAAAAATATATTTTTAGTGATGATTTCGAAATAGCAAATTTCAACTACTTTTTTCTTTTTTTTTCTTTCGGATAAATATAAATAAAGTAAGGTTGGCCCGATAATTTTATCTATATCTACATTAATCCATATTCAAATTCAATTCAATTATAAATGTATCATATACAATATTATATACAAGAAAACAAAAATAGGGTAACCCCTTTTCCTTTCCTGGACCATTTATTTAGTAAAGTTAAAGTAAGGTCATGAAATAGTTAAAGTTATTTATTTTGTATTTTATACATAATGGATTTACCTGGACCAATACATGATATTCTTGTTGTATTTCTGGGGTCAATTCTTGTATTAGGGGGTCTGGGGGTAGTATTATTTACCAATCCAATTTATTCTGCCTTTTCATTGGGATTGGTTCTTGTTTGTATATCCTTATTCTATATTTCATCGAACTCCTATTTTGTAGCTGCCGCACAGCTCCTTATTTATGTGGGAGCCATAAATATCTTGATCATATTTGCTGTAATGTTCATGAATGGTTCAGAATATTCCAATAATTCCTATTTTTGGACCATTGGAGATGGGGTCACTTTGATGGTTTGTACAACTATTCTTTTTTCACTAATTACTACTATCCCAGATACGTCATGGTATGGAATTATTTGGACTGCAAGGTCAAACCAGATTATGGAACAGGACCTAATAAATAACGTTCAACAAATTGGGATTCATTTATCAACAGATTTTTATCTTCCATTTGAACTCATTTCAATAATTCTTTTAGTTTCCTTGATAGGTGCAATTACTATGGCTCGACAATAAGCAATAAAAATACTTAACTTATAATGATTCCCAATTCTTAGAATTATAACTAAATTCTAAATAAATAAATAGAAATTTTTAGTTAAATCTATCTACCGTCAATATCTTCTTTTGTTGTGTAATTGTTCTATTCTAATCAATTGAATCGGTTGAATTGTTGTTCATATTGAAATGAATCGAGATTGATAAGGAGTTAGTCAATGATGTTTGAGCATGTCCTTTTTTTGAGTGTTTATTTATTTTCTATCGGTATCTATGGATTGATCACAAGTCGAAACATGGTTAGAGCGCTTATGTGTCTTGAGCTTATACTAAATTCGGTTAATATCAATCTTGTAACATTTTCTGATATATTTGATAGTCGCCAATTAAAAGGAGACATTTTCTCAATCTTTGTTATAGCCATTGCAGCTGCTGAAGCAGCTATTGGACTTGCTATTGTTTCGTCGATCCATCGTAACAGAAAATCAACTCGTATTAATCAATCGAATTTGTTGAATAATTAGTGATAATCATCATAGATAATTTAAATAAAGACACATAAAAATATTTAATAGAATTGAAATACTATTTTTTATTGAATTTGAATGCAATTCCATTTTATTGAATTGCATTTTTATATTTATATTGAAATAATGATGACCGATTTGTTGGCCAATTAATTTTAATTCGCATGTGCAACTCGTATCATCATAATTGTTGAAACGAAAATCAAAGTGTCTTGACCTTTTCTCATAAACAGATTGATTTAAGAAATATATTGATTGTTTTTAATAAACCACTGTTTCGTCTGGTGTCTACAATATTACAATATATAATATATGATTCATTTACTACTAATTTGATTTGACCAGATCGAAAATCTTTTGTGTTCAAAACTGTACTTTATAGATCCAATGTCACATTCAGTAAAAATTTATGATACATGTATAGGGTGTACTCAATGTGTACGAGCTTGCCCCACAGATGTATTGGAAATGATACCTTGGGACGGATGTAAAGCCAAGCAAATAGCTTCCGCGCCAAGAACCGAGGACTGTGTAGGTTGTAAGAGATGTGAATCTGCCTGCCCAACAGATTTTTTGAGTGTCCGTGTTTATTTAGGGCCTGAAACAACTCGCAGCATGGCTCTATCTTATTGATACGTTACAAAAAACTCCACTTGAATCGTTTGTGATTCCTCTTTACCGACAAAAGCCCGTGCTCGACAAAATATATTATTTTGAGGACGGGCTTTTCTGGTCAAAATGTATCTTGTCTTTATCACGAGTTATTTTCCTTGGTTAACAATACTTGTTGTTTTACCGATATTCGCGGGTTCCTCAATTTTCTTTTTCCCTCATAGAGGGAATAAGATGTTTAGGTGGTATACTATATGTATATGCTTATTAGAACTCCTTCTAACGACTTATGCATTCTGTTATCATTTCCAATTGGATGATCCATTAATGCAATTGAAGGAAGATTCTAAATGGATAGATGTTTTTGATTTCCACTGGAGACTAGGAATCGATGGACTTTCCATAGGACCCATTTTACTGACAGGATTTATCACTACTTTAGCAACTTTAGCAGCTTGGCCAATTACTCGAAATTCGCGACTGTTCTATTTCCTGATGCTAGTAATGTACAGCGGTCAAATAGGATTATTTTCCTCTCGAGACTTTTTACTTTTTTTCATCATGTGGGAGTTAGAATTAATTCCTGTTTACTTACTTTTATCCATGTGGGGGGGAAAGAAACGTCTCTACTCGGCTACAAAGTTTATTTTGTACACTGCAGGGGGTTCCATTTTTTTCTTAATGGGAGTTCTAGGTATGGGTTTATATGGTTCCAACGAACCAACATTAGATTTTGAAAGATTAATTAATCAATCATATCCTGTGGCATTGGAAATAATATTCTATTTTGGCTTCCTTATTGCTTATGCTGTCAAATTGCCGATTATACCCCTACATACATGGTTACCTGATACCCATGGAGAAGCACATTACAGTACATGTATGCTTTTAGCTGGAATCCTATTAAAAATGGGCGCATATGGATTGATTCGGATCAATATGGAATTACTACCCCACGCTCATTCTATATTTTCTCCTTGGTTGGTGATAATAGGAACAATGCAAATAATCTATGCAGCTTCAACTTCTCTTGGTCAACGTAATTTAAAAAAGAGAATAGCCTATTCCTCTGTATCTCACATGGGTTTCACAATTATAGGAATTGGTTCTATAACCGACATGGGACTCAATGGAGCTATTTTACAAATGCTCTCTCATGGATTTATTGGTGCTGCACTTTTTTTCTTGGCGGGAACGAGTTGTGATAGAACACGTCTTGTTTATCTCGAAGAAATGGGAGGGATATCTATCCCAATGCCAAAAACATTTACCATGTTCAGTAGCTTCTCGATGGCTTCTCTTGCATTGCCAGGAATGAGTGGTTTTGTTGCGGAATTTGTAGTATTTTTTGGACTAATTACTAGTACAAAATATCTTTTAATGTCAAAAATGCTAATTACTTTTGTAATGGCAATTGGAATGATATTAACTCCTATTTATTTATTATCTATGTTACGTCAGATGTTTTATGGATACAAGTTATTTAATATTCCAAACTTGAATTTTTGGGATTCTGGACTACGAGAACTATTTCTTTCAATCTGTATCTTTCTACCCGTAATAAGTATTGGTATTTATCCCGATTTTGTTCTCTCGTTATCAGTTGACAAGGTACACGCTATCTTATCCAATTATTATCATAGATAGTGTTTCATTAATGAAACGGAAGGAAAGTCTTATAATTCTTTGAATTTAATATTTTGAAAATCGTTTGCTGTACTGTATAATGAAAAAAGAAATAAAATGAATAAGAATTGTAATTAGATACATCTCGAGTTTTTGAGAACCGTTTGAATCAAGGAATCATTCAAATTTAAATGGTTCTCAAAAACTCATAAAAACAAACTTTCGTTATATATGGGATGATGCTTTTATCTTATGTATTCTTCATGTAGTTTATTCAATTAGATGCTTATGTGAATGAACCATAACTATGTAGACCTATTCCTAATAGATTGATCCCAAAATAGCATATCCAAATTATAATAAATCCTATAGAAGCTACAAGTGCCGAATTCGTACCTTTCCAATTTATATTTGTTCTAGTATGTAAATAAATCGCGAATATGGTCCAAGTAATAAATGCCCAAGTTTCCTTGGGGTCCCAATTCCAATAGGACCCCCATGCCTCATTAGCCCATACTGCTCCACAAAGAATACCTATGGTTAAAAAGGTAAACCCTAGACTAATGACACGATAACTCCAATAATCCAAACGCTCAGTTAATTGATATTTGTAATAATTTCGAAATGAAGGAAAAGAAGTGTTTTTAAAAACACTTCTTTTTTCATTCAAATATTCAATCTCACCAAAGAAAAATGACTTAATTAATAAATTATTGCTTTTACAAAAAATTTTGATGTTTTTTCGAAATGTAATGACTAGAAGAGCGACTGATAATAATGATCCGCATAAAAGAGCTGCATAGCTCAATAACATCATACTTACGTGCATCATTAACCACTGAGATTGTAGAGCAGGCACTAATATTGCGGATTGATGCATTTCAGTTGAAAGACCCGACATGGCAAAGCCTTGAGTAAAAATGGTACTTGGTGCAATTATTGTGCTTAAATCGTTTTTAAGGTTACGTATTTTGGGAATCATATGAATAATGAAGAAACTACACGAAAGGAAGATTAATGACTCGTATAAATTACTTAATGGAAAATGTCCCGAAGAAATCCAACGAGAAACTAATAATCCTGTTATAGAGAAAAAGGTAGCTATCATCCCTTTTTCTGATGAATCACGTAATCCTACAATTTTGTGGACTAATAAGGTCATCAAATGAATCATAATCACAATTGAAATGATCGAAAAAGAGATATGAGTTAATATATGTTCTAAAGTCGCAAATATCATAAAAGGGGTCCCATTACAGAATTGGAAATCGCGAATTGAATACATTTTAGGATCTATTGTATCTCTTTTAGAAGATGCCGCCACTCGGACTCGAACCGAGATGCTTTAGCACTGCTTCCTAAGAGCAGCGTGTCTACCGATTTCACCACGGCGGCTTACTTGAAATAATAATAGTCAATTCATGTTGAATCGTCGAGATTCAAGGATTCAATATAGTTTAGGAAACATTAATTAGAATCAATGAATAAAGACTGGTTTGTGGTTTAAATATTTGAATCTTCAATAAAATACCTACCTAGGTAGTATCGTCGTGGGTTTTTTAACAATCAACTTTCATGTACTAGAAACTAAGTTTTATCCAAACAGTTGGAACTCCATAGTTTTTTCTCGGTTGAGGTATAAAACTAAGAATTGTCTTTTTTTCTCTATTTTTTTATTATTTGTTTTTCATTTATCCGATTTCATGGATTCAAATGAAAAAGATTTATTTGATTTTTTTCATTGAAAAAAATCAAATAACTAGGATTTCATATCTATCACAATTTCATCATTAAATACAAATAATTTGTTATTTTTCTAATGATTTCGATACCTTAGTATATTAAAATTAAAGTATTAATATTCTTTATTGCGCATATAATTTATAATTTAGAATACCATTTACAAAACCAATTAAGTTTTGGGATAGGCATATAACAAAAGAGTTTCAATCTCTATCACAATTGTACTTTTCACAATAGAAAAGTACAATTGCGATAGGGAAAAAAATAATACTTAGAACCCAATATACAAAAAACTCTTATTCTATATATCACAGCAGTGAGTTCTAAGTAATATTGAGAAATTCAATACAGAAAAATACATTAGTTAACATTCATCTTACAAAATTTGAGGTTCTTTAGGCTATATCAATTGAGATTATTCTAAGACTTTATTATTTGTTTGTCGCACAAAAAAACTTTTTGAATGCCCGGTGGAAACCGATTTCGCTAAAGAAAAAGTTTTTACTGCAACTAAATATCCTTTTTTCTTCCAAATATTTCTACGAATACGTTTTTTTGACATAGAAGTACGTTTTTTTGGAACTGCCAT